GAGACCCACGTTCTACCGAACTGAACTAAGAGCGCTTTCTTGTCAGAATAGAAAAGAATGTAAAGAAAAGGATTCTTTTTTTAACACCAATCCATTTTATTTTATATACATATAGTTTCATAAAAATGAAGGATTCCGTGCAATTTGAATTGATCTCAATGGATTCCTCGTTACTGCTCCTTTGAGCAGGTAGGGATGACAGGATTTGAACCCGTGACATTTTGTACCCAAAACAAACGCGCTACCAAGCTGCGCCACATCCCTTCAATTGTTCTACAGTGTCATTGTAGAGAATTCCTGTCTTGTTTTCCACACCCCTATTTCTGCATTGCGAGGCACAATTTTTCTGCCCATTTCGTCTTTTTTTTGGTCTCATTTAACATATAATAATAAGAAAAGGAAAATCTTATGGAGCGTTGTGCATTTCAATTGGAATTGGGGATTCCGTGTACAACTCTAAGTGGCCCTTAAATACATATGCATCTGATCATATATGCATTATCTTTATGTATTACAATAAATAAAAAAAGGAGGTTTTTCAATGCGAGATCTAAAAACATATCTCTCCGTGGCCCCAGTACTAAGTACGCTATGGTTCGGGGCTTTAGCAGGTCTATTGATAGAGATTAATCGTTTTTTCCCGGATGCGCTGACATTCCCCTTTTTTTCATTCTAGTTATTGACCTCGGAAGGAATGAAGAAGATTAGAGATACAATCAAATATCTGTGACTAATCCCCCCCCCCCTTTTTCTCTTTTTTCCCTTTATTTTCTAATTTTTAGAATAAGGGACGAAAGAGAAAGAATAAAAGTGGGTTCGACGCCTGCGAGACTCGGGCTCAAATTCGAATTAAATGAATAAATAGGACTAATAGAGACATTGGGGTAGGGTAGGAAAATCGGGGTCTATGGCAAGAATACAAGATCTTTAACTGAAATACCGCCCTCCGGGTTTAAATAGAGTCTCAAAATCATTGTCTTACTTATTACTTACTATAGCTTTGTTTTGATTTATTATTACTTTATTCTTTATTGATTTTGATCTTTTAGAGTTTAGAGTTGGATTTCAAGTTAGTAATTTCTATTTTTTCCTTCCTTTCTTTTTCTTCGTTTCGAATCAAAATAGAAGAGTTGAGTAAATCCAAAGGAGGTTCATGGCCAAGAGGAAAGATGCGCGGGTAACGGTGATTTTGGAATGTACTAGTTGTATCCAAAACGGTGTTAAGAGGGTATCAGCGGGCATTTCCAGATATATTACTCAAAAGAACCGGCACAATACGCCTAATCGATTAGAATTGAGAAAGTTCTGTCCCTATTGTTACAAACATACGATTCATGGGGAAATAAAGAAATAGATCGAATCAAGTATGTCTTAGCCTTGAACGGGGAAAAATGACATTATATAGAACATATTGAAATATAAATCGAAGATATTTCATTTAAATAAAAAAGAATCCTATTTGGAGTTAAAATGAAATAGGATTTTCGGGATAAGAATAAGAAATAAACTAAACAAACAAACCATGGATAAATCCAAGCGACCCTTTCTTAAATCCAAGCGATCTTTTCGTAGGCGTTTGCCCCCGATTCAATCGGGGGATCGAATTGATTATAGAAACATGAGTTTAATTAGTCGATTTATTAGTGAACAAGGAAAAATATTATCTAGACGGGTGAATAGATTGACCTTGAAACAACAACGATTAATTACTATTGCTATAAAACAAGCTCGTATTTTATCTTTGTTACCTTTTCTCAATAATGAGAAACAATTTGAAAGAATCGAGTCGACCACCAGAACTACTGGTCTTAGAACCAGAAATAAATAGGCTTGTTCTTTGTTCACTTCAATCAGAATTAATCAGAATTCCAACCCGAACTCAAACACGGATTGGTGTTTTGTTTGACAAATCCGAGAATCCGGATTTTATTATTTTATTATCGTGCCGTAAGACAAAAAAAACGAATCGGAAAAAAAAAAGATTTTTTTGATTGAACGTGTTCATTCATTTTGACTACTTTAGCATATTTTCTCATAGTAATTTCGACTCCACCCTCCCGGAGTTCATTCTCCGGGGAACTCCATTTAAATTATTCCGGTGTATTCTTTCCAATCTACTTCTTTTCTGATTTCGTTGGAAATCATATAAAGACAATTCCTATTTGATATAGCTATTTGGGCCAGTATTTTACGATTAAGAAGCAACTGCCTCTTGTATAGATCATGTATGAATTTACTATAACTATAGGATACTCCCCTTTCTCGAATTACTGCGTTTATCCGAGTGATCCACAAACGACGAAAATTTCTCTTTTGCTTATCCCTATCCCGATGAGCTGAAACCAAAGCTCTTATTTTCTGTTGAGTAATAGTTCGAGTAAGTCTTGAATGAGACCCTCGAAAACTTGATGCAAATAAACGAATTTTTGTTCTACGTCTCCGGGCTATATATCCGCGTTTAATTCTGGTCATTGAATAAATAAAATTTTGACAAATAACT